TATGGAAATACTTGGTACAAAAAACCACGATCTGATATGGATCCATATCCTCTCATAGAATAGATAGCCTAGAATAGATAAAAAGAGCTGATCTTTTTCTGGAATCAAAGAAAGATATTACAAAATACAAAATAGGGTGCTGCCGGGTTGTGACTCGGAATAAACGTTTCCCCGTGGAGGAACGAAATACCAATCCATTCCTATGGAGCATCCAGTAACAAGAAGATTTAATCGGAAATATCGACAAATTCTTGAATTTACTAGAATTACATCTCTACTGAATTTGAATATCAGAATAGCCGATATAGTCATGATTCAATGGGTCAGGTCCACTTACTTTTTCTTTTTTTTTTTTTTGTTGATTTCTTATCTTGATTTGACGATGAATTTTTTGGAATAATAAAAAAGTGGGAATATTTATTAATTCATAATTGGGATTGGGGAGATAGAATATCTATGTCCCCGAACCAATAATCTTGAAGAATGAACCGTGATAGAGCTTGTAGTGACATAGTCATCCTCTCAAATAGTGGGATGACTTATCATTATAATGAACAAATGTTCAACTTTTTAATGATACTACTATAGTATACCTTATAACTTATTATATTTAAATAATTGACTCATTTTTTTAGAATAATAACTTATTATGTTATGCAGATGTTTACTTTTTTTATTACAAATATCAACAATATTCCTATTCTCTACTACAAAACTACAAAATAAAGACTCAGACTGGAGTTTTGTGGAAAAAGCCCCTTATCGGATTTGAACCGATGACTTACGCCTTACCATGGCGTTACTCTACCGCTGAGTTAAAGGGGCCCTTTTGAATCAATTCCTGAGTGAGACACTAGCCACTATGAATTTACTGCATGTACCTATGTATATAATATATGGAGAGATATATATGTATATGTTTCCATACAATGCCTGACTCAATGAGTGAAAGTTGAATTGAAAAATGAAGTTTAATCTTTTTTTTTTTTTTTGCCGGACAAATCACTCCCTGAAGGGATCCTATACTTCATTAATTCTATATAATTATAGGGAATGGTTTGTGAACCCTGAGTGAAAAATAAAATAAAAAAAAAAATTCTAGGAATCCTGAAAGGTGGAAAGCTTCCTTGGGCTTATTCACACCATTACATTATATTGACAATTACAAAAAACTGTTCATACTATGAGCATAGTATGGTGGCGATCGGGCAGGTATGCCCCCATCGTCTAGTGGTCAGGACGTCTCTCTTTCAAGGAGATTGCGGGGATTCAAATTCCCCTGGGGGTAGGGTACTACAAAAGGGAGTTGCTCATGGATTATCAATAAGTCTAGAATTGATTCTTCCTGGGTCGATGCCCGAGTGGTTAATGGGGACGGACTGTAAATTCGTTGGCAATATGTCTACGCTGGTTCAAATCCAGCTCGGCCCAAAAATTTGCCGATCCATCATGAGATGATATACAATTTTTTCTACAGAAACGTCCGATACGGAGGAATAAAGAAAAGAATCCATTTCATTTTTCTATCCCCTATTTAATTTAGTTTTAAAGGTTCCCACATATTAGAATTCTGATCTTTTTTATGATCTAGATTCATATTATGATCTGTAAAAAAAAAAAAAATAGCTATTTTCAATTGATTTGATACAATTTTACAATAGAATTACTAGCAATCTGTGTCGTTCGCGCTAAAGTCCATATTCGTGTGGATAGGAATATATCACTCGTTGCTCTGTTACAATACGACGATTCTAGCTAGAATTGAACTAATTTTGAATGAAATTTTTGAAAATATGTATGTTGTACACCTCATTTTTCTGGGATTGTAGTTCAATTGGTCAGAGCACCGCCCTGTCAAGGCGGAAGCTGCGGGTTCGAGCCCCGTCAGTCCCGACCTAGAATCTGGTGAATCCATCAATTCATCTCTCTATTTTCTGTGAAGGGGGGACACGAAGCAGAATCTAATTTCCAGTCTGGGATTCTTATTTATTTTTTCTTTCCTTTATCGTTTTACATTTCTTATTGAACAAATACAATATGGCAATTTTAATTAATTTAAATTTAATTAGTACCGATTGATGAGGGAGAGACATATGTAGATTGGTACAATTGTTGGTAGCACTATAATGCAGGATTCCAAGAGATGGTGTTCTTGTCTGGATTTTTCGCTTGCTCCCGATCCATGGAATAGAATACCCATTTGTTTTCCTGGAGCACATACACAAATTGGGATTTTTTTATTATATTGTAGATAGAAAATGAACTTAACCTTAGTTACCCCGTCGGAATACTTTTAATCTAAAAAGTACCTCCCTTTCTAGCTCCGAGTTTGTATAACCCCAATTCCCAATTGGAAAAATCTATCTATTTCAGTCAAATTAAATTGCACACCGAATTTTGGAGATTCTATGTGTGTCCTAGTATCAATCCAAGGCAAAAAGATATTAAAAAAAGAAAGATCAAACAAAGATCTATCACTCTAAGTCTTAGCTTAGTAAAGGAATGAATAATCTCTTTTTATTCCTATTTCTTTGAATGGTCCTATCGAAGAAAGCTTCAAATATGGAATAGTAATTTTGTCGAAATAGTAATATTTCTTAGACCGGGACCGATCTTTATCAAACCTCTTTGTCTTCTAAGGAAATTAGATTATAAAAAACTTAGTTTCAAACTTAATTGCTTTGCTTCTTTTTTTTTTTCTTTTATTTCACTTCTACTATATGGATTGGTTTGTGACCAATCGAAGCGTAAGATGGGTCAGATGATACCTCATTATTTGATTTTCTTTCTATAAAGAAAATGGGAGGGTATAGAAAAGAAACAAAGAATGAAAAATTCAACAGGATTCTTGATTGGATCAGGAATTCCATTCCGTATGTATAAAAGATCTTCATATGTTATACTATTAAATTCTCGACGATAAATAGATTTGATAGCTCAGATATTGTTATTCATAATATTAATCCGATTTAATATCATCGGTTTAATATCATCGGGATGAATTGCATCCCCTGGAATTTACAGGAGAAAGACTTAGAATCTCTATGGGATTAGATCCCGAGTTATTGTGAAGTAAAAAAAAACGATAAAATTATGGAAGTAAATATTCTCGCATTTATTGCTACTGCATTGTTCATTCTAATTCCTACTGCTTTTTTACTTATTATTTATGTAAAAACGGTCAGTCAAAATGATTAAAATTAAAATCAAGCTTGACTTGTCAGTTCTTATAATTAATTAATTAATGGAATAAATGAAAGGAGATTCAAATCCCACGTCTTGATTGAGATGAATGGATTAGAATCAACAGTATAGGAGATCTGATAGTATGGTAGAAAGAAATATCGGAACCTTTCTACCATACTATCTATCGTATCATTGTAAAAAGTTCGACTGTAAAAAAAATATAGGCTTTTTTATTATAGATCCATCTAAAATATGTATATTCATCCAGGTACACATAAATCACATATGTGTAATGTACATATAAGTACATATAAATGGAAGGAGCCCCCCAATTTTAGTCTAATTCTTTGCTACATCCATTTGATTTGTCGTGATTCCATCAATCCGATAATCGAATGTCCACTTTTACTCTTCGGAATCATTTTTTTTTTTTGAAAATTTCATGTATATCCCTTTTACTTTGAAAATACGAACATGGGAATCGTTGAAATTTTTGTTTAATTGAAAGGTTATTCTTCATATATTACTCTACTTTTACTGGTACTGAATTCCTGTAGAATTTGGAAATGGGAGTCTTTTTTATTAAAATGAAAAACGCCTTGCAGAATGATCTCTGAAACTATTGATACAGTTTGATTACTCAATTCAATTTTTAGTGACTCTAGAGTCCACTTCTTCCCCATACTACGAGTGAAAGGGAAAATGTAAAGACTACCATTAAAGCAGCCCAAGCAAGACTTACTATATCCATGTGAATTATGTCCCCTATCTCTATGAATATGAAGAAATTCTTCTATTAGTGATTATTGATCACTAATAATAATGGAATCAATGGCGCAGAGTCAAAAAGGGATTCTGACCGAAGGAAGACAATTGATAAACCAATCCAATAAATCCACCCATACCAAGTTTTTATAAGATTTCCGGTGAATTTGGGAAGCCTTAAGCCCAAGCAAGAGCACAGTTACTCTTTGGAATTTTAAAACTGAAAGGAATGTTCGTAATGGAACACGTAGGAATAGTAAGCCCTATTGTTTTTTATTGATCTTCATAAGCGAAAGACATAAAAAAGACAATCAAGATAGATCAAAATATCTCAGATTTTTCTATCCCTTCTTTGTTCTAATCCTTACTTACTTTTCCCGATTGTTGCACAGAGACAGTCGGGAGACCACCCATTACATTCTACCTTTCCCTGGGGGTTACCGAAACTAAAAGTCAAAAAAAAAAAACTTTGATTTTATTCTACGAAAAGCCAATTATCCATCCAATCCAATATTGAGTGAATGTCTGAGCATTCGGAGACTTTTGTGAGTCTGTATACAAAGTATCTTATGCCCTTTACACCACTACTAATTTAATTTGTTTGATTCCCCGTTTGACTATCTAACTCAAGACTCGGTCAGTAGACGCTACACTAGTAATGAAAGTCTTGATAGACTAGCCCTTCTATTATACTAAAACCCTTCCTTGAACCCTAGTCGTAAGGATTCACATTTTTTATAGATATAGAACCTCCCTATTTTGAGCACGTATCGGCCGTTCTAGCCCTTTTCCCTTGCTTTTGATGGGCAAGAATTTGTCGATTTTTATACTACCAACAAAAGGATTTCTAGTTTTTATTGATCAGGCGACACCCGGATTTGAACTGGGGAAAAAGGGATTTGCAGTCCCCCGCCTTACCACTCGGCCATGCCGCCAAAACGAAAAAAAAAAAAATAGATAGAACTATTCCATTTTTTGATTGGATTTGCATCTTGAATCCCTTTTTTCTTACCCCCTTTCTATTCTAATAAACCTAAAAGAAACCTCGCCCTTTTATTGGAACCGGTGGCTTCCTTTGAATTAATTGTAGAGTATCTCAAATTTCCAACTACACAACGCCAACCCTCCTTTTGCTTTCTATTGAAAGAGAGAATGTGGCTTTTCAGTTACAGAATCAAAAATGAAATGGAAATAGGAACCATTAACTATTGACTGTGCCTTCAGTTCTTGGATCTCAAATTGCGTTTGTTTCCTTAATGTTATAAGAAAAGTGAGTATTAAGAAAATTCAATTGATATGCAACTAATTAGTGTCAATTTCAACTATTTTCAAATAAAAAACTTTTCAATTACAATTATAACAACAATTATGTGTATATGTAAACCCCAGAACATCAATTTTGACACAGATATACCTAACACGCTCTCTTATTTATATATGTCTATAAGCGAAATAAGGGGAATTAAGGAAGGGAAAAGGGAATTACCATGCTTCAATTTTTCATTGAATCTGTTGAATGTCAAAAATCATTTAGGATATAGCACGTTTCATGTCATGTTGTCCCAAGTAGAACTTAGATAGGCGATATGCGCATAATCAGACCTGTGTGTTATTAATAAATACAACCCCTCTTGCGCACTACATTAGTATTCCGCGAATTTGACTAACATAACAAATGGGTCACAATGTCTCTCCTCTCTGCGAATCTTTTCTGTCTTTATCGCATTTATAGTATAGGGAAGAGATTAAAAATTCGGAGTCCCTTTACTTTTTTGGTATTCAATCAGAGTGTATTATCAGAATAATAGGTGAATTTTTGATCACTTTTTATCTTTTTATATTGTATACAAGAAAGACTCCATAACATAAACCTAAGCGGCAGAATTTTTTTTTTTTTCAGGAATTTTTTATCAAGTCATTTCCATTTGTATTTGTTAGAAATTCTAATTTAAATTTTAAGTAGAAATTTATTTTGATTTCTCTGCTCATATCATACCGTATTTCATACATTACATATATGAAGTTGGGTAAAATTTCATGCGATTCCGTAAACAGAATCTATATTCCATCATTGCTAGATAAATCCATATGGTTCGATGGAAGAATGAGCCAATGCATGGGATTTTTTCGATAAATGGGAAACTAAAATAAAGATGCTTCAAGATGTAAATGAGGGAATGTCTACAATACCTGGGTTTAGTCAGATACAATTTGAAGGATTTTGTAGATTCATTGATCAGGGCTTGACGGAAGAACTTTATAAGTTTCCAAAAATTGAAGATACGGATCAAGAAATTGAATTTCAATTATTTGTGGAAACTTATCAATTGGTAGAACCTTTAATAAAAGAAAGAGATGCTGTGCGTGAATCACTCACATATTGTTCTGAATTATATGTACCCGCGGGATTAATTTGGAAAACGGGTAGGGATATGCAAGAACAAACCATATTTATTGGAAACATTCCTCTAATGAATTCCCTGGGAACCTTTATAGTAAATGGAATATACAGAATAGTGATCAATCAAATATTGCAAAGTCCCGGTATTTATTACCGTTCAGAATTGGACCATAGGGGAATTCCGGTCTATACCGGTACCATAATATCAGATTGGGGAGGAAGATCAGAATTAGAGATTGATAGAAAAGCAAGGATATGGGCGCGTGTGAGCAGGAAACAAAAAATATCTATTCTAGTTCCATCATCAGCTATGGGTTCGAATCTAAGAGAAATTATAGATAATGTATGCTACCCTGAAATTTTCTTGTCTTTTCCGAATGATAAGGAAAAAGAAAAAATTGGGTCAAAAGAAAATGCCATTTTGGAGTTTTATCAACAATTTGCTTGTGTGGGGGGGGATCCGGTATTTTCTGAGTCCTTATGTAAGGAATTACAAAAGAAATTTTTTCAACAAAGATGTGAATTAGGAAAGATTGGGCGACGAAATATGAATCGGAAACTTAATCTTGATATACCTCAGCACATTACATTTTTGTTACCGCGGGATGTATTGGCAGCTGCGGATCACTTGATCGGAATGAAATTTGGAATGGGTACACTTGATGATCTGAATCACTTGAAAAATAAACGTATTCGTTCTGTAGCGGATCTTTTACAAGATCAATTCGGATTGGCTATGATTCGTTTAGAAAATGCGGTTCGGGGAACTATAGGTGGAGCGATTAGGCAAAAATGGATACCGACTCCTCATAATTTGGTAACTTCAACTGCATTAACAACCACTTATGAATCCTTTTTCGGCCTACACCCCTTATCTCAAGTTATGGATCAAACAAATCCATTGACACAAATAGTTCATGGGCGAAAATCAAGTTATTTGGGTCCTGGGGGGTTGACAGGGAGAACTGCGAGTTTTCGGATACGCGATATCCATCCTAGTCACTATGGGCGTATTTGCCCAATTGACACATCTGAAGGAATCAATGTTGGACTCATTGGATCTTTAGCAATTCATGCGAGGATTGGTCATTGGGGGTCTTTAGAAAGACCATTTTATGAAATTTCTGAAAGCTCAAAGGGGGTACGGG